ATTGAACCTTTTCGAATATTTTCTTTATAAAGTCTTAATCTTGTTCTTTTTATTTACTTTAAAAAGAGGAGATACAGTATAAAAAATAAAAAAGGAAGAGGAAACAGAATCCCTTTCTTTTATATATTTTAAATATTCTTTACCCATCTATAAAATAGATGGGGTCTATCTCTAGACACCTCAATCAACTAAGTTACGTATGTGTCATGTAGACTATTAACGAATATGTAGATCGATGCATATTCATTAATTGATCGAATCGATACTATGCAAATGATTCATATGCCAGGAACCAGATTTGAACTGGTGACACGAGGATTTTCAGTCCTCTGCTCTACCAGCTGAGCTATCCCGACCATTCCCCAAACATCATCTACTCATTTTATTTTAGTAGATAATGGCAGTCTATGTCAAACCAAAGGATGAAAAAAAGTATTAATAAAGGATTATATTATATAGGTCCCGGAATTGATTATTGTATCTTATCTTCAATAAAAGTTCGAAGATTGAATCGAATACAAGTAATTCGATGGTATGGATTATGAACCATTCAAATGATTATTCTTTGTTCAAAGATTTTTATTTGTACATGTATCCTTTATATCACATATTGTGATAAGAGCAAAAAATTTCCATATTTGTGAAAGAAAAAAAAGAAGAAATGAGGAAGAGGACCAATTTTGAACCGTTAACGAAAAAAGAGTATTACTAGTTAGGGAGTAAAAAGAACTTTTTTGGGGATAGAGGGACTTGAACCCTCACGATTTCTAAAGTCGACGGATTTTCCTCATACTATAAATTTCATTGTTGTCAGTATTGACATGTAGAATGGGACTCTATCTTTATTCTCGTCCGATTGAGCAGTTCGTACAAAAAAAAGGATCTATCAGACCATGGAGTGAATACTTTGATAATTTAATATTCTTACATTTTTTCCTAGACAAAAGGTAAAAAAGACATATTTGCCCGTCATTAATACGTTTTTTTATTTTTGAGAATATTTTAGTACGTATTTATCTAGATATAGGGTTCTTCTTCATCTTTTTTTTGCAGTTTTTATGGAAGAATTCTTATAATAATACAGTAAACTCCATTTGTTAGAACAGCTTCCGTTGAGTCTCTGCACCTATCCATTATTTATTCTCGCTTTAATAATTTTTTTTTTTTTTTACTTTTTGAAAACAGGAGTTGGCTCAGGATTGCCCATTTTTATTAATTCCAGGGTTTCTCTGAATTTGAAAGTTCTCACTTAGTAGGTTTCCTTACTAAGGCTCAAGCCAATTAAGTCCGTAGCGTCTACCAATTTCGCCATATCCCCCTTTTTCAGACTCGGATCTTGGTGTGATGTCCTTTTCATTTAATTGATTCTATTAGTATTTTTTTGATTCTTTCATTTCGGCCGGAACCGTTGAATTCATTTAGCGAAAAATTCATATGCCGAAAGCCTTTTCCTTTTTTTCTATTTGTTGTCATCTCTAGCGGGAGTTCAGATTTGATCCAATCCGAAATGATTCTATCATTTCTGTATCTGCAATTCAATAGGAATGGATATCTATTATAATATATACGACCTCTTCGTTTTCCCAGACAATTGGTAATACTCAAAGGGTCGATTCTTTTTTTCATCTTAGTTTACGAATGAAAGGCGTGGAATGTCTTATTCTGATCGGAATTGCATCTTTTCTATTTTTTTTTTTCTAATTTTAGTAGAATATTTTTCTATTTTTTTATTTGAATTCATGAATAACTGAATGAATTGAATTATGATTCATTATGTAAATGGAATTATGAATTTATAATTCCAACTAATAAACTAATATTAATTACTAATAATTAAATAGATGTTCAATATTTTATTGAATTTTGTATTTGATTCATATTTTGAACTATTTCAGAAAATAAATTGTATTCAAATGAAATTCTTAAATTATTATTATCTTAGAGCGATATCTTATATAATAATGGATCTTGTAATTATGTAATTATAATTGATAAAATATAATTATTTTGATTTATTTGAATTCAAGATTCATTATTTAATTCAGATATTTTTTATTAATAAAAAAAGATAAACGTATCGTATAATGCTAATATGTTATAAATAGCAATAAATCAAAATAAAATGATAAAAGAAATTACTATTGATCATTATAATAATTGTTATCTTATATATTATACTCAATTCAATATTGATTTGAAATTGGATTTTTATCATTTATTTCATACATAAATGAGATAAATAATCGAATATTAATGAGTATATAGTTTCTTTAATTTCTACGTATGTACAATGTCTGTTATATCAGCCTGCTTAGCTCAGAGGTTAGAGCATCGCATTTGTAATGCGATGGTCATCGGTTCGATTCCGATAGCCGGCTTTTCTTTATTTGTTCGACTTTTTTTATATGATTAATAATGGTTCTTTGAAATAATAAATAAAATACTAAAGATACCCTTTCCCGTTTCACTAATCTATTCTTTAGATTGTCTAAATTTCCAACTATGAATAAAAGTTTATTTTCTTAAATTGCTGCAGAAAAAGGAGAATCAGTAAAAGGACGCTTTATAAATTGATTAATTTTATTATAATATTTTAATTTTGAATTCTATTTAGATTATAGTTATATATTATCGAACTAGAACTTCGAAAAAAAAAAATATATATATATAGCATAAAAAATGCAAAATACAAATAAAAAAAGATATAAATATAATAAATAAAAAGAAAAAGATTATTATAATATGAATATTTATATTATAGAATTCTAATAATTAACATGAATAGAATAACGAATCAAAAATTACAATAATAAAATAAGCTAAAAGGTAGTTTGGATATTTATAAAATTCCTCCCATTTCCTCTCATTATTTGTACAATACTTCAGGAAATTTTGCTTCATTTAGTTTAGCTTTAATTTAGGTTTATTTTTCAAATGAAATATCAATAAAAGGAGTCTTTATGTCGCGTTACCGAGGGCCTCGTTTCAAAAAAATACGCCGTCTGGGGGCTTTACCGGGACTAACTAATAAAAGGCCTAAAGGTGGAAGTGATCTTAGAAATCAATCGCGTTCCGGGAAAAGATCTCAATATCGTATTCGTCTAGAAGAAAAACAAAAATTACGTTTTCATTATGGTATTACAGAACGACAATTACTGAAATACGTTTGTATTGCCAGAAAAGCAAAAGGGTCCACAGGTCAAGTTTTACTACAATTACTTGAAATGCGTTTGGATAACATCCTTTTTCGCTTGGGTATGGCTCCGACGATTCCTGGAGCCCGCCAATTAGTTAATCATAGACATATTTTAGTTAATGGTCGTATAGTAGATATACCAAGTTATCGTTGCAAACCCCAAGATCTTATTATGGCGAGGGATGAACAAAAATCAAAAATTCTCGTTCAAAATTATCTTGATGCATCCCCCCGCGAGGAATTGCCAAAACATTTGACTCTTCACCCATTCCCCTATAAAGGATTAGTAAATCAAATAATAGATAGTAAGTGGGTTGGTTTGAAAATAAATGAATTGCTAGTCGTAGAATATTATTCCCGTCAGACTTAAACCTAACTAAAAGAAACTCAAAAAAGTTCGGACAGTTTTGTCCCTTTCACCAAAGTAAGGGGTTTGCTCCGTATTTTTCTCACACTCATGTATCATAAACATAGATCGGTAGAGAGGTTTTTATTCCTTGTCCACTTTTTCCAGTATTTTACATATTCCAGCAATTAGAAATATTAAAATAAAAAAAAGAATTGAACTTTTATAAGTATAATACTTTTTGAAAACTAAAAATGTTATCTCTTGTTTTTTTCTTTTTTTTTTGGTCAAGAATGTTGATGAATGGGGTGAAGGTACGGAAAGAGAGGGATTCGAACCCTCGGTAAACAAAAGCCTACATAGCATTTCCAATGCTACGCCTTTAACCACTCGGCCATCTCTCCTATAACAATGATTATGATCCAGAAACCAAATAAATAGCGAGTAACCCATATTTCATATTCATACTCGATTCTTATTTGGATAGATCAATTTTTTCTAAAAATATTTTGTTTAAGACTCAGGAGATTCAAATCAAAAGGTTTTTCTTTTTTTGTGTTGGAACGGCTCAACTGATGGATGAGTTTCTCTTTTTTATACTTTTGAGTCTATAGCTATAATTAATAGATATCTTTACATCATGATTCTATTGAAACTTCAACTACGATTACATACAAATTTGCAAATTCCTTTCTAGTTTGAAAGTTCTCATCAAAAAATACCTTACTCCATAGATCTATCCAAAATTAATGAATCATTACCGGTATATTACGATTTGATTGTATACTCATTATGTCCACAACATAACATAGATGATTCTATTTACAGCATAGAAAAATTATTTGATTCTTCAGCTTTGATGAGAACGCTTCATTGATATTGGTATACTACTACATTTTTATTTGTATGAATTCAAATCGTATTCAAATAGTTAGTATGAATTCCTGCATAAAGGAGCAATTTTTTATTTGAGTACGAGTAGGCGTAGTAGGCTTTTTTTTTAATGAATCTTTTTTATGCTATTTCGTATTGTACAATTCCTTTGCTTGTGGGATCATTTTTCCACGAGGGTAATGAGAAGAATTATAGAATGGATTGATACCTATGCCTAGATCGAGGATAAATGGAAATTTTATTGATAAGACCTTTTCAATCGTGGCCAATATCTTATTACGAATAATTCCAACAACTTCAGGAGAAAAAGAGGCATTTACCTATTACCGAGATGGTGTGATTTGATTTTTATTATTTTTTTTTTACCCGAGTTTTACGATAAAAATATATCATTCATGATTATCTGATTGGGGATATAAATAAAAATATTATATATAATTATATATTTTTTATATATTATTGAATTCTTGAAAGAAATCCGCGCTTATTGAAGGTGAAGTTTCGAAATTGAACAACTCCTTCTGTCGTGTATCCCCGATTGACGCAGCCTCAGATGCTATGCTTCTATTATTGATTTTAGTATTGAGCGAAAGGTTACACCTATAGGTTCTACTGGGCAATCCTACTCTACTAGTACCAATAGGCGGCATAAGGAAAAAAGCACTACACCTAGGAATCAACAAGACGAAAACTTTGTGAAAAATGACTTACCCTTTTCCTGCCTTATCGGGATTGGGACTAAAAATAATGGTTAGGACAGCAAACATCCATCTCGTTCGTACTTTGGATACCCGTATAACCATCGAAGACTGTTGAAGTGACTAATTCCTGTAAATTCAGGGGCGTTAAGGACAAAGAAATTGTTGGCGTTTCCATTTCTATTTAGTATTAACACGTTTGTTGTTAACAAAAGCTCTCGCGCAAGAAGGTTGGCTAGAGATTTCTTGTAAAAACACTAGCCCCGCTCAGTTCATAATGAGAATAAAAAATCTATTGAATAAAAAAAGATTGAAATATTCGTATTATGCATATTAAGGGAGGAGCCGTATGAGATGAAAATCTCACGTACGGTTCTGGAACGGAGATTCTTTGAATCGAATGACGACCGTAACGGATGTCAGCTCAATCCGAAGGAAATTATGCGGAAGCTTTACAGAATTATTATGAAGCTATGCGACTAGAAATTGATCCCTACGATCGAAGTTATATACTCTATAACATAGGCCTTATCCACACAAGTAATGGAGAACATACGAAAGCTTTAGAATATTATTTTCGGGCACTAGAACGAAACCCCTTTTTACCACAAGCGTTTAACAATATGGCCGTGATCTGTCATTACGTGCGACTATCTCCACTATAGAAATAAAAAAGGAAAGAAAAACCAAATCTCTTAGTAAATACTAAAAATAAAATAGGCTTTCTACATATGCATCGTCTAAAACAACGATTTTTATGAGCTGTAGCAAAGAAATCGACTTCGAAATAGGAAGTGAAGAAATAAGGTATGCCTAGATACTTTTTTCTATGGATAAAAGATCTAATTGATAGAGAGGAAACACCGTAAAGATCACTTAACAAGGTTTTGGGCCAATACATAAGACATTAAGAACTGCTTACTTATGCCATAATATCAGACAGATCAAAGTTAGGAATCAGCTTCTGTAATAGAGTTGATCTACTAAAGTCTTGAGCAGCGGTGGAGGGTCAGATCCCAAAGATAGTAAATCTTTTCTTTCTTATGAAGGAAAGCTTTTTTAAAAAATTCTATATTATATTCGAATAGATATATATTCTAGAATATCTAGATATAAATATCGTAATTTCGATATGAAACCGAGATAGTTACCTTGCAGAAAATGCTAAAAATAGGTGGAAATTACTATGCTTTAGTCTTCTGAAGGTAGGAGAAAAGATAAAACAAAAATGAATTGGAACTCCAAATTCAAGTTTGAAACTTATGCAATTAAACTCTTTTGGTTAACCCGAAAAATGGGATAGATATACGAGAAATATAATTCAGTTCGATAAATCAAACGGACACCAAAAGAATTTACTGCGGAGCCGTATGAGGTAGGAAACTCTCAAGTACGGTTCGAAGGAAAGGAATTGACCCACCTATTCTGACCGGGGAGAAGAGGCCATTCGACAGGGAGATTCGGAAATTGCCGAGGCTTGGTTCGATCAAGCCGCTGAGTATTGGAAACAGGCTATAGCGCTTACTCCTGGTAGTTATATTGAAGCGCATAATTGGTTGAAGATCACGAGGCGTTTCGAATAAAAGTTCTTATTTATAATTTTACTATTTGTTAGGATTCATGTTGGACCCATCCATCAAAAAAATGGGATCATTCCTCTAGGAAGAACCAATAAAAGAATTTCATTATATCCCTTCTCAGATCGTTCTCTTTTGTATAGGATTTCGTAGAGATAAAGAATACACAGTTCGAGTACAGAATATATTTATTTAATTTCTGCTATTAGTTATTAAAACTAATTACAATTTAATTACTACTAACATAATTTTTCATTATTTCATTCTAAATAACATTATTCAAGAATTTAATTGAAAAAAAAAAAAGAATAAACGAATGGAAAAGATAAATCAAATATTTTCGACTGACTAAATATAGATACCGATATTTTTCTTAGTAATGACGAAACTCATTAATGACTGTTAGCGGGATTTGCAATTTGTTTATTTGAAATAGAGTAACAGTAGTTATTCAGATATTCTAGTTATTTATGTAAAATATTCGATGTAAAAAATTAAGGAACTCTGTTTAAGACCTTCTAATTGAGATAGGAATACGCTAAGTAGCACAAAAAAAATTGTTTTTTACGTCAATCCAAAATCCAAAAAAGTTTTTAGACTCTTAAAAGAGTCCGTTGAGCGCCTCGTGGTTATGTCATAATAGATCCGAACACTTGCCCTGGATCGACTTCCAGATCATAATTGTTCTAGTGAATAACTAAATAAAATAGAGAGATGGCAGATAGAAAAGAAAGTAAATTATTCTAAATATCTCTCAGAGGTTCACTAATTACTTGACTGTTGGCAGGT